ATAAAACCAAGGAGGTGGTGATCATGCTATTTCAATCGTTCGTAAACTTGTGTATGAAGATAACCAATTCGGTCGTTGGGATCGGACTCTATTATGGATTTCTAACTACATTCTCCATAAGGCCCGCTTATCTCTTCCTTTTCGTTGAAGAACCCGAGCAGAAGGCAGCAGCAATAACTGGTTTGATTATGGGCCAGCTCGTGAGGTTCATGTCGATCTATAATAGGCCTCTGCATCGACTATTGTGGACACCTCATATACTAACTGTACTATTTCTACCGTATCTTTTGCTTTATTTCGCAGCCGACAATTGGGACTATACTATCACTACCAGTACCAGAAGCAATTTCCTCATTTTCCTGAATACTTTCATTTTTCAATTAGCCAACCAGATCCTTTTACCAAATTCAACGTTAGCCAGATTAGTCAACGTTTATATGTTTCGATGCAACAACAAGATGTTATTTGTAACAAGTAGTTTTGTTGGTTGGTTAATTGGTCACATTTGTTTCCTTTTATTGACGAAAAGATTATTCGACTGGATACGGATCTATCTTTTGAGTAGATCTAAGAAGGAACTTGTGTCAGCATTGGATAAGTACATTTATAAGTACCTTGGGGCAAAATTTCAGGTCCGTTTTTCACACTTTCAGTACCGTGTGGCAGAATTGAATAAGTACATTAAGTCAGAATTGAATAAATACAAAAAGAAGATTTATCAGTACCTTGTTAGGTCCCTTGGGGAAGAATTTGAATTCCTTATGCGAACCTTTCAGTGGGTTGTGTCAGAAATTCAGTACTTGCTGTTAATAAACTTGAGGAGAAACACGGGTCGGTTCGTGAATATTTTCTTATTTGTTACCTGTGCCTACTATTTAGGCAGAATACCTTTATTCATTTTTCCACATCCACTGACAAGCGTCCAAGCCCCACAACTGCAACCAAATTGGTTAGCCAGACAAGGCCGAGAAGCTGACACTTACTGGGAGGACGAGGACGAGGAAAAGGAAGAGGAAAAGAAAGAGGAAAAGAAAGAGGAGATTGCACGAAAAAAAGTGCTATTCAAAGAAGAAATTCCTCCCCAGCGTTGGGGAGTGGATCTGGATGAAGAAAAAGATCAAAAAGACCCCATAGTGGTGGAAAGCATTTTAGCGTCCGATTTTTTTCAGTTTCAATGGACTCGTCCAGTACGATACATAAGCAATCAACACTTTTTTGGGGCTGTAAGAAAGGAAGCTTCACAATATTTTTTTGATACATGCCGAAGTGATGGAAAAAAAAGAATATCTTTTACAGATCCTCCTAGTTTTTCTAGTTTTAAGGAACTGACGAAAGGGATGATATCTTCGTCCACAGTAGAAAGACTCTCCTTTGATAAACTAGACAAAGATTGGCTTTATAAGAACAAACAAAGACAAAACAACTTAAATAACGAGTTTATAAAGAGAATTGAGGCTCTAGACACGGGATTTCTTTTTCTAGATATACTCGACAAAAGGACTCGGGTTTGTATTGAGAAAATGAACGAAACCTGCCTCTGCCTACCAAAAAGGTATGATCCTTTGTTGAATGGGCCCTCTCGTGGAAGAATCAAAAAATTTAGCAAAGTAATCGAGGATCCCGAAGAAAAGGAGAAAAGCGAAGAAAAGGAAAAAAGCGAAGAAAAGGAGAAAAGCGAAGAAAAGGAGAAAAGCGAAGAAAAGGAGAAAAGCGAAGAAAAGGAGAAAAGCGAAGAAAAGGAGAAAAGCGAAGAAAAGGCACCGAAAAGCAAAGAACAGGAGAAAAGGGAAGAAAAGGCACGTCTACGCGAAGAAGCACGTCTACGCGAAGAAGCACGTCTACGCGAAGAAGCACGTCTACGCGACGAAAGGGCACTTCTTCAATTGGGTGAATTTCGTGAAAAAGTCTACAATGTAATTCAATCTCGTAAATCTCGTCGAAGAAAAAAGAATGAAATGCAATCTCGTGGAAGAAAAAAGAATGAAATGCAATCTCGTGAAAAAGTCCAGAATGCAATGCAATCTCGTCGAAGAAAAAAGAATGAAATGCAATCTCGTGGAAGAAAAAAGAATGAAATGCAATCTCGTGAAAAAGTCCAGAACGCAATGCAATCTCGTCGAAGAAAAAAAAATGGAACTACAAAATCTCGTGAAAGAATCGACGATGGAACTACAAAATCTCGTGAAAGAATCGACGCTGAACCTACAGAATCTCGTGAAAGAATCGACGATGAACCTACAGAATCTCAACTTAAGCAAATCCTTGCTCTAAATCAAATTCATGAGACCCTTTTGCCAGGTTTCATTTTCGAGTCCCCAAAATATGAAGAGAGAATCTTCGCGATACTCAAAAGTAAAACACTAAAACTAAGAGCAGAAGGAAAATTATATTATAATCCTTTGGCAAAATTTTTTTCTAAGCCTTGGGAAAAAGGGGGGGGAAGCATTGATTGGAACCAGCGAAAACTAAAAAAGCTACAGCAACTAAGGACTTATAAAGTGGGAGAAAGTGCGGGACGAGCGCACATCCGTCAACGCGTCCCTCGCTGGTCATACGTATTACTCCGCGAGGTCGTATACGACCTGGGCGAACCCTTTGTGACCAAGCGGGGAGATGATGAGTGCTTTGATATTATATCAGCACAATACAAATATGAAATTATTTTGAATCAGGATACTCAAAATTTACTTATCAAAAATCTTTCTAAAGATAGTAATAAGATTGATCCGGAGATTGCTAAAGAGATTAATGAGAAGGTTATGAAGGATTTGATCAAGAGTGGGGGAGACCCTTATAGTATTGACTTTGAGAAAAGCCTTGCTCATGTTCACGTTGGCAGCCTCACCACCAATATCGAGTGGAAAACCGAGAATAAGGACGTGTGGAGGACCTCCTTGAGAGCGGTGCGCGACCAATTTTGGCATCAGGATGACATCAAAGGTGTTGCGAGCGTCCTAAGGCGTAAAAACGGAGTTGTTGTAAGACAGATTGAAATGTTTCCGCATTCCCCTCTTTTTTTGGGCTTCTTAAAAAGTACACTGTCTAGTTCTTTTAGGGTAGTGAAACCCCTTGTTTTGAAAATGCAAAATTTGATGCATAGGTTTGGAATCAAAAAAGGGGACTTTTTCACTCTTAAGGGACCTAAGAAAGAACAGACAAAAACAAAAAGGAAGACAAAAAGGAAGACAAAAAGGAAGACAAAAAGGAAGACAAAAAGGAAGATAGACGAAAAAAAAAGCAAAGCATTGAAAGAACGGAAAAAATTGAAAAGAATCAAAAAAGATAAAATCGAACTAGACCCCGAAGAAGAGCTGTTCCGGATGGATGGAATAGATGCATGGAATGAGCTTTATTATGGGCTAGGAGTAAGAGGTATCGTATTAATTTTTAACTCCTATTTGAGAAGATATATTGCATTGCCTTTAGCGATAATAGCTAAAAATATTGGTCGTATCTTATTTTTGCAGCAGCCCGAGTGGGCTGAGGATAGAAAGGACTGGGAAAACGAGACTCATCTTTTATGCAACGATGACGGTTTTGCTATAGGCGTCATATCCATCAGGAACTTTCCGGAGGAGTGGTGGGAATACGGTCTTCAGGTCAAAGTTTTATGGCCTTTAGAGTTGAAACCTTGGCACACAGCGGATGATAGACAAAGGATAACCAACGATTATGCTTTTATAAGGTCTTTCTGGGGACTAGCTGACTATCCTTGGGGTGGTGCCCGACCCAACCGTTCCTTTTCCATTTTTTGGGGGCCCATTTTTAAAGAACTAGGCAAAAAAAGTCAAAGATTCGCAGCAGAAAAATTGGAAGGGAGCGCCTTTCGACTTATAAGAAGCGTTTTCAACCCAAAAATAAAGCAAAATTTTGTTAGAGTTCTAGGAAACGCAAAAGAAAGCATAAAACGGCTTAAAGAAAGCATAAAACGGCTTAAAGAAAGGGTTCTAGTTCTAAAAAGCACAATTTTGAAAATAATCAAAAAAAATACAAGATTGAAAGGGATAGGAGTAGATGAATCGAGTGAAACTCAAAAAGAAAAAGATTCTATAATCAGCAATGAGATAATTAATGAATCATTTAGTCAAATTCGATCTACAGCTTCTACAAATTCAGAAGAAAAAATACAAAATCTGATTAATAGAACAAGCACAATCAAAAATCAAATAGAAAGAATTACAAAAGAAAAAAAAAAAGTAACTCCAGGACTAAATAATAGTCCTAACAACAAAAAGCAAAATAATAATGTAGAATCACCAAAAAATATTTGGAAAATTGTAAAAAGAAGAAATGTTCGATTAATAAGTAAATGGAATTATTTTCAAAAAATTTTCATTGAAAAAATATACAAAATATACCTAGATATCTTTCTATGTATCATTAAGATTCCTAGAATCAATTTAACAAAAAAATTTTTTGAGAAAGACATTTCCAATACTGAAACAAATCAAAAAAGAATTACCTTTAGTTCGACTATAAAAAATATAACTAAGCGGAAGTCACAGATTGTTCCGAAATTTGCTTCCTTGCCAAATTTATCTTCCCTGTCACAAGCATATGTATTTTACAAATTATCACAAACCCTAGTTAGTGATAAGTTAAGATCTGTTCTTCAATATCGCGGAACGTCTTTTTTTCTTAAGACTGCAATAAAGGATTCTTTTGAAAGACAGGGAATATTCCATTCCGAATTAAAGCATAAGAAACTTCGAAATTTTGGAACGAATCCATGGAAAAACTGGTTAAGAGGTCAGTCTCAATACAATTTATCTAAGGTTCATTGGGAGCGAGTAGGCGCACAAGCCTGGCGAAATAAAGTCAACCGACGCCATACGCCTCAAAATAACGATTTAAATAAAGGAGATTCATATGAAAAAGACCCATTACTTCATTCCAAAAAACAAGATGATTCTGAAGTATATTCATTAGTAAGAAATCAAAAAACTAAGTTTAAGAAAAACTATAAATATGATCTTTTAGCATATAAATACATTTCTTCTGAAACTAAGAAGGACTCCTCTATTTCTAAATTGCCATTACAAGTAAATAAGAGCCAAGAGATCGACTTATTTGATATACCAGAGGAGATTGTTTTCAAGACTTATTTCAAGGATTTTATACTAGACAAGAAGTTTCTAGACAAGGTTTATCGAGACAGTACTTATCTACACAATTATCTAGACAATACTTATGTAGACAAGGATTATCACAAGGATTATCAGGATTATCTAGACAAGAGTTTTCTAGACAAGGTTTATTTCAAGGATTCTCTAGACCAGCTTTATCTAGAAACGGATTATTACGAGGATTATTACAAGGATTATCTAGACAAGGTTTATCTAGACAAGAATTCTCTAGACAATTATCTAGACAAGGTTTATATGTCTCTGAAAAAAATGCGAAAGAAAAAACCTGAAAGAAAATATATGGACTTTGATTGGAAGTTTTTAGAAAAATATCTAGTCAATTTGGAGGCCGGGAAAAAGATCGACCCTAACCATAATACAAATACTAAGATTGAGACTAAGAATTCTCAAATAATTGAGACTCAGAATTCTGAAATAATTGAGACTCAGAATTCTGAAATAATTGAGAATGAGAATTCTGAAATAATTGAGAATGAGAATTCTGAAATAATTGAGAATGAGAATTCTGAAATAATTGAGAATGAGAATAGAGGTCTTATTTATGATATCGTTCCAAAAATGCTCTTGGATCCAGAAATCGAAAAGGATCCAGAACTCAAAGAAGATCCAGAACTCAAAGAAGATCCAGAACTCAAAGAAGACAAAAAAAGCTTTTTTAATTGGATGGGAATGAATGAAGAAATCTTAAAGGCACCCAGAGCGAATTCGAATGAGGAAGATTCGAATCAGGAAGATTGGTTCTTCCCAGAATTTATGCTACGTAAGAGGACATATCAAATGAACCCGTGGCTTAGACCTATGAAGTTACTTCTTTTAAATTTCAAAGGAAAAGAAGAAGAAGAAGAAGAAGAAGAAGAAGAAGAAGAAGTTAGTCAAGGAAAAGAAGAAGTTAGTCAAGGAAAAGAAGAAGTTAGTCAAGGAAAAGAAGAAGTTAGTCAAGGAAAAGAAAATGTTAGTCAAAGAAAAGAAAATGTTAGTCAAGGAAAAGAAACTAAAGGAAAAGAAACTAAAGGAAAAGCAACTAAAGGAAAAGCAACTAAAGGAAAAGAAACTAAAGGAAAAGCAACTAAAGGAAAAGAAACTAAAGGAAAAGAAACTAAAGGAAAAGAAAATGTTAGTCAAAACATCGAAGACATCGACATCGAAGACATCCAAGAAGTTATTAGAGAAGATTATGAAAAAGGGTTCCGTAAAAAAAAAACACAATACCGGAGTGACTCGCCGAGGCTAGTAGATTTCGTTGACCTTCAAGAGAAGTATTTGGGTTTTAGCATCCACACCGAGCGGCTAGTTGAGGAGGATATGCTCGAGCGGCTGAGCTTAATGCAGATGGTGGGTAACACAAAAGGGCGTTTACAAAGTAAACGAAGGCTTTTAGCCTATTTGAAAATGGGAGATCTGCCGGTAGACAGAATTGTCAGTCATTATTCGAAGGAGTCTACTCTGTTTAGCTGGGCGGAATTTGGTTTGATGAAGTTCCAACCCCTATTAACTTCGTCTATAAAAGATCTGGAAGAATTTCTTATGTATCAAGCCATAGGTATTTCATTAGTTCATAAGAGTAAGCAACAAACTAATCAAAGATACGGAAAACAAAAAGATGTTGATAAGGATCATTTTGATTTGCTTGTTCCTGAAATGATTTTATCGTCTAGACGGCGTAGAGAATTGAGAATTCTCAATTCTTTAAATTTCAATTTAAAGAATAGGAATGGTGTGGATAGAAATCCAGTATTTTGCAAGGAGAACAACATAAAAAGCTGGGGTCAATTTTTGGATGAAAGTAAACACCTTGATAGAGATAAAAATGAATTAATTAAACTCAAGTTCTTTCTTTGGCCGAATTTTCGATTCGAAGATTTAGCTTGTATGAATCGCTATTGGTTTGATACCAATAATGGCAGCCGTTTCAGTATGTTAAGGATCTATATGTATCCACGATTCAAAATTCGGTGATGGTACATTATTTCCTATATATTCTGTACCATATATGTTATATGCAAGCAACCAGATGCACATTTGCCCTGTCTTACATCATAGGATACTGTGATACTAAGTTAATGAAAAATTAATTAGATCTAGAAATAAATCAACAGAATCTTCGTACTAAAAAACTATTCGCTTTTGTGAGTGTAAAAATGTACCATCCTTTTGAATCACTATCCGAATCAAATTCAAAATTGCTTAATTGATAAACTCAGTCAAAATAATGCCAGAAATTCCGATTGTTGTGTATACTACATTAAAATTTCTGGCATTATTCTTACGGATCAATAAAATTCATATCTGTCAAAAGGGGAGGGAAAAATTCTTTTATGGTAAAAAATTCATTCATTTCAATTATTTCGCAAGA